GCTCCAGAAGATGTTGATCGTAAATAACAGGATTGTTTATGAAAAAAAACTAATAAAAATTCGCATTCAGATACATAAGAATTGTACAAGAACCAAAATAGTCTTTTATTTTCTTTTGAAAAAACATAAATAGTTTTATTACTCTGAATAGTTTTATTCAGATTCTGATATTTATGTAGAAAGAATCGCAATAAATGTAAAGAGGGAACATCTTGAATCCAGCATTGAAGGATTTGAACCAAAATTTCAAAATGGATAGGATGGGGTATTAGTATATCTAAAACATTATTTAAATGAGATAATTTGTCCTCTAAAAAAGGAAATATTGAATGAATAGATCCTAAATTCTGAGATTTTGGTATTTCTTTTTCTTCGGAGGAAGATACTAATCGTAGCAAGAATGGAATTTCCACAATGACTGAAAAACCCTTTGATACCATTTGAGAATAAAAAAAATGAGAATCAAAATAATTGGTGTGTCCACCGAATCTATTTTGATTAGAATCATTAACCAAATAAATCAAAAAATTCTGTTGATACATTCGAATAATTAAACGTTTTACAAGTACTAAACTAAATTTATTGTCATAACCAATAAATTCGATAGGTTCGTAAAAAATCGAACCATTTAAACTATCATCATGAGCAAGTGTGTAAATATACTCCTGCAAGAGAAGCGGATATAGGAAGTGTTGTTGCGGAGATCTATCTTTTTTTAAATACTCTTGTAATTCTTCCATTTACATTTTTCTACTTGAATACAGAGACACAAGACAGGAGGCATTTCTTGGATTATCAAATGATACATAGTGCAATATGGTCCGAACAGGGTATATAATTACAGTATATATAGTTAAGAAATAAAGATAGACCCCGGAGACCTAGAATCCAATCAACAGGATCCTTTTCCTCTCCTTATTCTATAGGTTTTATCCTTTGTTAAAAGAGGGTAAAAAATCCTTTATTTTTGCAACCCGATCGCTCTTTTGATTTTGGAAAAAATTATATTCTCTTTACTTTATCAGTATACTGTTTCTTCTACACATCCGTCTCCAAGAGAATAGTTAGGATTTTTTTTCATAAAAAAATAAAAAATAATCAATGATTTACTCGCATAAAAACCTTTTTCTGCACTGGCACTAATCTATTTTTAACATCCAAATTAGATCGGGTAATTATTCCAATTTTTAAGAATATAAGCTCGTTGCTTTTTGTTTTACCAAAATTAGGGCTAAAAGACTATATCCATTTATTCACTAGACCCAACTGTAAATTTATTTTGTCTCCTTCCAAAAATAAAAACAATTAATAATATATATATATACAGTTAAGTTAAGGATAAATTAAAAGTTCTATTTTAATTTTAATAAAAAAATTATTACGACATGCTGTTTTTTCCTTCATTACCTTTTAAGATCAGTCGTGGTCTTATATAGACTCTACCAAGAGTCTGGACGAATTCGTTGCTTCATCCAAATGTGTAAAAGATCATAGTCGCACTTAAAAGCCGAGTACTCTACCGTTGAGTTAGCAACCCGGATTGTAGATACGATAAAAAAAAATTTTTGATCCCATCCCGCCAAAATAAAAAGATTGAACTAGCAACAAATTAAATTTAAAAGAAAGATTTTTTTAATCAATTATAAACACCAATCCACTAAAATAGGTAGGATTGGATTAAAAAATAATAAATTCTCAAATAAATTCTCATTATAGATATATCTAATATCTATAATCAAAACTTATACCTATTTTTCTCTTGATCCATTCCATTTTTTTTTTTTTACGTCTTGTATACCAGTAAATTCAGTAAACACATCCTTATGACTAAGGCTAAAGCGAAGGAAAAAAATAAATATGAGGCAGGAATAAACAGATCCATTTTATTTATCTACGATCAAATTATATTTGTTCGGTACACCATTGTCAATATGATATAGAATGCTGAGAAAAAAATTCTAAATAAATCAAATTAAGGCCTTGTGTTGGATTGGCACAATATAAGTAAAAAAATAAATTTGAATGCAAAAATAAATAAAGGCAGGATAGAGAAAAATATCGAGTTGATTCAATCAAAAGAGGTACAATAACCGAAATTCACCCTGTCTTTGTCGGTAAATTAAATTCCCACAATAAAAAATAAATAATAAAATAATGAGTGAGCAAAAAAAAGAGCAAACAAATTATGGAGAAATAATTATACAAAGATAGATGCTAGTACGCTCTCTTTTTTATTCAATTTTTTTAATTTAATTAACAGTTAACCCAATATTCCTTCTTTAAATAATTCTGTCTTCCTTAAAATATCATGAACAGTTACTGTGGGTTGAGCGCCATTTTCAAGGAAATATAGAATAGCGGGAACATTTGAATAGGTTTGATTCTTTATCGGATCGTAAAAACCTACCTTCCGAAGATCTCTTCCTTCTCTTCGGGATCGAACATCAATTGCAACGATTCGATAGATGGCTCATCGGGATAGATATAGATAAACAATGCCCCCCCCTAGAAACGTATAGGAGGCTTTATCCTCATACGGCTCGAGAAAAAATGATTCTAAATTTCTGTATATAACGGCAAATATATCCATAAAATACTGAATAAATAATGAATTAAACTATGATTAAAGTGGTTTTTTCTTCCTCTTTCCTTACGAAAGTTAAAAAGATCTCATTCGTACTCATAACTCAAGTTGGCTAATTCTGAGGAAATCCTTAGATATTTATTGAGCCGTCTCTAACCTCTTTTGTTTGTCTCGAATCAATTTTTATTCCACATTTTGATCCAAATTGTTGAGACAATTGAAAATAGTGTTTCCTTGTTCCGGAATCCTTTATCTTTGTTTTGTGAAATCATTGGGTTTAGACATTACTTCGGTGATCCTTACTCCTTTCAAAAGGGCAGCAACATACCCTTTGTTTTTTTTTATTATTTCTTTCTATAGAAAAAATAAGAGAGATTGATTCCCTTGTGATACACTTTTGATCGAAATAGTTTTATGAATTCCGACAAATATTACTTATTTTCTTTTTTATTTCAAACTTGTTTGAATTTTAACCCTTTTCAATTTATATAATTTATCCATTTATATTAAAAATTTATATTATAGAGGATATATTTACAAAGTTGGTTCAACTTATTGATTTTTATTGTCACTAACCCTAGATTCTTCCCCCCGATAAATGAATCTCAATCCTTTCTGCTCGAGCTTCATCATGTACTTTTTATTTAGATTAGAACCCAACACAAATTAGGTTCCTAGTAAAAAGAACAAACTATGTCGAGCCAAGAGCATCTTCATTCTTATAGAAAATGGCGGATGTAAGAATCCACAGTCAATCATGTCCTTCAAGTCGCACGTTGCTTTCTACCACATCGTTTCAAACGAAGTTTTACCATAACATTTCTCTTATTTAATTTCAAACTGATATGGAATTGATTCAATATGAAATCATGAATAGTCATTGGATCAACTGATATATGTATATATTATTATATATTATGATATGGCCGGCCGTATAGTTTTGATTTTATATTATATCTATAAATAGTCTCTATAATTTAATATTATAGAGACTATTTTATAGATATAATAATATTTTCCTTTCCTTACTTTCCGGAAAAGTCTTACTCAGGAAGGATCCCTTTTTTAACCCCATATCATATTAATAGAATGAAATACAATACATAAGAATGAAATACAATACATAACAAAAAAAAAGAATAAATGAGTTTAGTTTGCTTAAGATTTATTGAAATTTTCAACAGATTGTTCGGGACGATCAATCATGAAGGATCCTTTTTTTCTTGAACAAATAAATTAAAAACCTCAAAGAAAGGGGCTCTAATGAATTCCCAATTCCAGAATAAAATCTATTTTTAATCAAATAAACTATTCCAATGACCCACGAAGGTTGGAAAGTTTATCGATAATATATAGATTTATTGCACTTCTTCGAATACCAAAACAAAGATTTATATCATAAAAATTAAGTTAAAAAATTAAAGATCTTTATTTCCAACTGCATTTGACACTTGATTCTGTTTGTAAGAAACCAAAAAAATTCTTAAGAATCATTCTTAGAATGTAAGAACGAAAGATTGTTCTCTTTAACAATTTTCTGTTTAATGTTGGAAACAATGTGATCCAATCTGCCCTTTATAGCAGAAAGGGTCTGGGACGGAAGGATTCGAACCTCCGAGTAACGGGACCAAAACCCGTTGCCTTACCGCTTGGCCACGCCCCATTTGAATTTCTATTCAACACTAATAAATACTATTATAATATTAGTATTGGTTATTCGTCAATTCTAGTATGTAATATATTGTTGCTAGGTTTCTATACATATAGAATCAAAAAATTCATTGATCATTACATTGAATTCTATTAAGATATTGTATGAAAGTATAATTCTTTGTATTCTCGTTTGAGAATTGAAAGGGGTTTTTGATTTGGGATAGTTCAAAGAAAAAGAAGGATTTTTTGGCCTGCCTTTTTCATTTTTACCTTATATTAAAAAAATGACTCAATCAAAATTAAATTATCTAATCTACAAGAACGAAATTTTTGTTATGCTTAATATCTTTAGTTTAATCTGTATCTGTCTTAATTCTATCCCTTATTTGAGTTCGAGTAGTTTTTTCTTCGCCAAATTGCCCGAGGCTTATGCTTTTTTCAATCCACTCATAGACATTATGCCTATCATACCTCTATTCTTTTTTCTCTTAGCCTTTGTTTGGCAAGCTGCTGTAAGTTTTCGATGAAATCTTCAATATTCTCCTAAATTCATGATTTTTTGAAAAAAAAAAAAAAACACACACTTCATTATAGCATATGCGGTACGAAAAAAATGGGTAATCTATTCCCCTAAAAAAATGATCTTGGAGATTTTGTAATGCTTACTCTCAAACTCTTTGTTTATACAGTAGTGATATTCTTTGTTTCTCTCTTCATCTTCGGATTCTTATCTAATGATCCAGGACGCAATCCTGGACGTGAA